CTAACATCAGAATCTCTAGGAGGACTCTTTAGACCAGACAAAAAATAAAAAATTGTCAGCAAAGTTGTTTCTTTATTTGTTCTTTATTTACAACTTATTTCCAAAAACAAAAATAAAAAAAAAAAGATTATCAAAGAAGAATAGAATTATGAACTTCATTCTCATTATTATTAGAATGATATTTATATTTTTTTCATCCAAAAAATTATCTTTTTTATACAAATACAATACATAGGTCGTCGATTCGGCAGTGGACAAAAAAGGGGGATCCATCTTTCCAGTTAATGGTTCAAAGAATTTTATCCATATGAGTGTTCTACATCGGATAAATTCCCAATTCTTCCTTTTTTCTTTTTATCATTTTTAAACCTTTTTGGTACTAACGTAGCGGTAGAAAGAGTACCATGTTATGCTGTGCCTGGACTTCAAACAATTTATCTTTAACCATGTAAAAGACCTCAACATTATTGGTTGATAGAGAAGAGAATCAAAGTTCATTTACCAATTAGTTACGAAATGCTATGGTTCTTACATATGATTTCTGAATGAAATCCAATTCCGAAGTAATTCGTCGAGATTGTGCACCCTTTGTTCCTATTTCTGCTATAAAAAATAATAGAAAGAAAGTGCAGCCGGTGAAATCCAACCTATTCTTGAAATACACAACTCGCACACACTCCCTTTCCAAAAAAAATCAATACACCCAGCACTACGCTTAGATTTATTGGATTTGTTGCTAAAATATCGGTATTAAATTCGAAACTCCCAGCGGATGGCCAGTGCCCCACGGAAACAAAAGAATCGGTTCTATTTTTCATATGCTCTCCCTTTATAGATAGGACTAACAAAGAACAGAGTTCTTTTTGTATCACTCCGCTTATTATTCTTAATCTTAATGGAATTTGAGAATTCTCAAATTTATTAGTTATGGTTATGTTTTTATTCTTCTTTTTTTTTTTTTTTACATTTTTCTTCTACTTAAACATTAAACAAAAGGATTTGCAAATAAAAGAGCTAATGCCACGACCAGTCCATAAATGGTTAAAGCTTCCATAAAAGCCAGACTCAGCAATAAAGTACCTCGTATTTTACCCTCTGCTTCTGGTTGTCTCGCAATACCTTCTACGGCTTGGCCCGCAGCAGTTCCTTGACCAACCCCAGGTCCGATAGAAGCAAGCCCTACAGCCAATCCAGCAGCAATAACGGAAGCAGCAGAAATAAGTGGATTCATGGTAAGTTCCTCGCACTAAAAAAAGAAATGATTAATGATACAACCAACCAATGAATTAGTACTTAATCTACTTCTTTTTCTACTTCTCAGGTCGAAGTAACTAAAAGCTCCAAATGGAATTCAGAATATTACTGAATTGTCAGAACTACTTCGAGATATCGTTTTTCCTTTCTACCTTATGACCTTATGTAAATAGATATGTATATAGTTTTAGTAATTGCATTTCCTTGTTTATAAACTATTCTATTATTTCTCTTTCATTCAATTCACAATCACAGACAAAATAGAAAAAGGACTGATATGGGAATCCATATAAATGCAGTGGACTAGAAAAAAAGAGATAGGGGTCATTACTATCTAACTAGTAAATAGCATAGAATTTTATTCTTCCATAACGTAAATCACCTGCACTTTTTATTCTATACATATATGTAGTAGGATCCCCATACCCTATCTTTTTATTCTTCCATAACGTAAATCACCTGCACTTTTTATTCTATACATATATGTAGTAGGATCCCCAACCCTTCTTTCTTTCTTGATATATACATACATGTAGCTATTTGCATTTTATTCTACAACTCAGTGGATTATATGGAACCCCCCGCATTGCTTGATTTGGGATAAGCTTCAAAAAAGACTAGACTATTTCAAAAGTTAGTCAATGATGACCCTCCATGGATTCACCTATATAAGCCGCAGCCAAAGTTGCAAAAATAAGAGCTTGAATACCGCTTGTAAATAATCCAAGAAACATGACAGGTATAGGAACTACTGAAGGCACTAAAGAAACAAGAACAACAACCACTAATTCATCAGCCAATATATTCCCAAAAAGTCGAAAACTAAGAGATAAAGGTTTGGTGAAATCTTCTAGAATATTAATTGGTAAAAGTATTGGAGTTGGTTGAATGTATTTCCCGAAATATCCCAATCCTTTTTTACTAAGACCCGCATAGAAATATGCCACTGACGTGGGTAAAGCTAAAGCAACAGTAGTATTTATATCATTCGTGGGCGCAGCTAACTCTCCATGAGGTAACTTTATGATTTTCCAAGGTAAAAGAGCGCCTGACCAGTTAGAAACAAAAATAAATAGGAACATCGTTCCTATAAAAGGAACCCAAGGACCATACTCCTCTCCAATCTGAGTTTTGCTCAAGTCTTGAATAAATTCAAGGACATATTCGAAGAAATTCTGACCGTCGGTCGGAATGGTTTGTGGATTCCGAACAGCTATGATGACTGAACCTAATAAGATAGCAATTACAACCCAAGAAGTGATAAGTACTTGGGCATGAATTTGTAAACCTCCTATTTGCCAATATAAATGTTGGCCTACTTCTACACCTGATATATCATATAACCCTTTGAGTGTTTTAATGGAACATGGTATAACATTCATATTGTCCTCTAACAGAAATCAAACTTCAAAAAAGTAATTATTTTGATTCAACCATTTCTTTCTCAATATCAATCTATTTTCATCTTTTCAATATTATTTGATAGTCAAAACATAGTTCAAACTCCAAAAGATGCAAACCAAAATAGTAACAATCAAAGAGAGTTCACCAAAAACAAACTAATCTTCTTCTTTATTCTTCTTAATGATAAGAGTAATGATAAGATAATCAACCATTTTTTATATAACTGGAACGGCCCTCACAAATTGCAGATACTAATTTGGTAAGAATCAATCGAATCGAAGCTATAGCATCATCGTTGGCCGGAATAGAAATATCTGCAAGATCTGGGTCACAATTTGTATCAATTAAACAAATCGTCGGAATACCCAAAATGGAACATTCTCGAAGAACCGTATATTCTTCTTGCTGATCAACGATAATTACAATATCGGGCAATCCCGTCATATATTTGATCCCACCCAGATATGCTTGCAAGGTAGATAAATTTCTCTTCAACATTGCTGCATCTCCTTTGGGGAGACGATTGAATTTCCCCATCTTTTGTTCTGTTCTTAAGTCCCTGAACTTCTGAAGTCTTGTTTCTGTAGTATACCAATTCGTTAACATACCACCAAGCCATTTTTTATTAACATAATGACATCGAGCCCTTATTGCTGCTGATGCTACTAAATCCGCTGCTTTCTTTTTGGTGCCAACGATTAAGAATTTTTTTCCCCTACTTGCTGCATCAAAAACTAAATCGCAAGCTTCTGATAAAAAACGAGCAGTTATAGTAAGATTTGTAATATGAATACCCTTACGCTTTGCAGAGATGTAAGGAGCCATTCTAGGATTCCATTTATTAGTACCATGACCAAAATGAACTCCTGCTTCCATCATTTCTTCCAAATTGATGTTCCAATATCGTCTTCCCATTTTCCCACACTTTCTCTTTTTTTTTTTTCAAAGAGATTCAGTACCCTATGAAATAAATAATTGTTCCGACGGAACCTTCTACCAGGATTGACCATTGATCTACGACCCAAACCATGAATTTCATTCTTTATTTTTTATTTCATTGATTACGAAATACATAATTGGACCGGAGAGTTAAAGTAAAAAGAATGAACCTCTTGTTAAGAATTAGTAAATTACATTACGTAAATGATTGGTCTGATGTCTCATGGAAAGTGTTTGGGGCACAAGAACAAAATAATTCTCTATGGTATAACAAAATATCTCTCATTTCCAACTCGAATAGATCCTTCCTTTTAATTTTCAAATGAATATTTTTGTCTTGCTTTGAACGATGTACTAATTTGTTGAATCCGGTACCAACCGGTATAATCCCCCCCAGAACAACGTTCTCTTTCAGGCCTTTCAACCAATCAATACGACCTCGTAGAGCAGCTTTTGCTAAAACTCGAGCAGTTTCTTGAAAACTCGCTTCGGATATGAAACTTTGAGTATTCAGAGATGACTTCGTTATTCCCAATAAGATTGCCCGATAACAGATCGCTTCGTCCAAAACGCGCCCTGCTCGCTCTGCTCGCAACAATCCAATAAATTCCCCAGGTAAAAAAACATTAGACATTCCATCTTCTGAAACCAAAACTCTTGATGTTACTTGACGTACAATAATCTCTATATGTCTATTATGGATCTGTACCCCTTGGGATCGATAAACCTTTTGGATCTTATTAACCAAAGAGATACGACTTTGGGCTATGGTTAGTTCAGCTCCAATCAAGAATCCCCAAGGGATCCCAAGAATCCTTCGGATACGTTCGTCCCAACCTTCAACTCTTCTTTCGAGGTTCATCGATATTGAATCAATTGAACGAACTTCTAAGATTTGTTCCACTTTTGGAAGACCTTGCGTTATGTCACCAGATCTCGATTTTTCATATATAAATGTAATTAATGTGTCTCCTTCAGAAAAGATTTCTCCATAATGGCCATGGACAGTTGCTCCTGGAGTGACCAAATAGGGCTTAGATGATCTTATAACTAAAGAGTCAACATGAACAATGAAAATTTGACCAGATTTTTTTATGCGTAATCCATATTTCAATAGACATGCATTTTCACAAAGGAATTGTCCAAGGCTAATTATTGTCCATGCCTCTTCACAAGAATCGTGATGGAGAAAACACCAATTCAAATGGAATGAATTCCAAATGATGTTACTGCATGGATCGGGATTATAAATCCTACTATTTTCATCTAGGAAACAGTATTGAAATGGAAGTACTTGAAGCACTTGGAAAGTCTGTTGAAAATTTTCAAGTAAAAAATATTTCTTTAAAAAGACTTGATTATAAGTTCTTAAATAGTAAGATGAACGAAGATTTACTATTTTA